AAGTAAGAATTGCTTTTGATCGAACCATCTAGTTTCCTTTCAAGATTCATCGATTAGAATCCTATTTTTTTTATTTCTTTTTTTTTCGTTTATAGTTAAAACTAACTATTGCTCTTATGCAAATTCTCTTGTTTTCATCTCAATCTTACTGAGGATTCTCTCTAAAGAAAAGGGATTCCAAATAGAATTCTCGTTTTTCTTTTTTTTTTTTCATTTTTATTTGAATTCTATTTATTATTAGTTAAGTTATTAGGAATTGGTCAAAATTGACATCAATTTTGATTATCTTTTCTATTTTATTATCTTTGTTTATTTATTCATTTTATGAATATGTCCATTTGTATCTTTTTTTAGTGGTTTAGAATAGAACAAGTAATAAAATGTCTAGGAATTTTAGTCAATATTGATTTATAGTATAGAATTGGTATATTCCTTTTATTTATATTAGAATCCAATCTTGATGGAGGCTTTTCTATCGAAAGAAAAGAGAAGACTAGGTCTAAGTAAGGTATAGGAAGGAAAGCCCCTTTTACGTTGTTGACAATGTTTACAATGAAACTGAAATTAGCAAATTGGTTTTTAAAGCTTTATCTTGTGCACAACTAGCGCACAATACCCGCGTAAATTACTATTAGATTTGATTGGGGTTGGGTTAGTTGGAGTTTTTAACCAGACTCGTGTCATGATACAAAATTCACTCGAATTGGATATACCAAACCAAAGAAGGGTAGTATAATTAACTCGTTGATTTCGGACAGGAAAATAGGAAAATTCCATATGCAGTTTCCTACGAAGAGTAATGCAGAAAAGTTGGTTTGCTTATCCACAACTGGAAAAGAGAAATTGGGTCCATTGAAATGAAATTGGTTTTTGCTTTGATATTCTACTTTTAGGAATGATTGTATTTTGATGAAGCAAGCAGTCAGTTAAAAAAATAACGAGGAAATTCAAATAAAAAAGTCTTTTTTTTGAATTCATTAATATTATAAGGCTTTAGGGCTATACGGGCTCGAACCGTAGACCTTCTCGGTAAAACAGATCAAACTTATTATTATCAAAATGATATGAACTGTTTCAAAGACCCAACATGCATTTTTTGTGCATTGGGCTCTTTCATTAACTGATAGAAATATCAGCTAGTCTGCCATTTTTATTTTTGACAGAAAAATAAGGAGATGGCTCCATGTGCTCTGAGTCATTATGTGGATTCAGATTCAGGAACACTACCAAAGTTTTTCAAGGGGGGTTATATTGACGTAGGTCTGCCTCTGGCCTAGATTAACCTAAGTAAAATGAAGTCTCTATCGCTCTACTTAAAAATCAAATATGAAACTTCATACACCTTAAAGTTCATAGGACGAAAAGAGATTTTTTTGAGGCCCTGATACTCAGCCTAGCATTGAATAGACTGGATATTCACCTTATCAATATATCAAATCAATGATGGGGGTCTGTTTGGCACCTAATTAGCACCTAAATCGACCGAATCCTTGTCAGGCTATTTTTCTCCTCTTCCCTCAAAGTTATGGAGTAAGACATCGATTTATCAATAAGATCAATTTTGTGATTGCATGATGCACTCCCCTGAAAAACATCGGCGCGCGTGTAAACGAGGTGCTCTACCAACTGAGCTACAGCCCTTAGTGCTTGTAATACATATTTTATTATGTATATAATTTATTGTCAAGATTAATATTCTCAAGATGACTATTCCATGATCCAAGATCATATTGATCAGTATTGCTTCTAAGTAATATTATATTTATAATCCATCGATGGGATGAGTCTCTTTTGGTTTTCTTTATGAAGATAAATGACCTACTTAACTCAGCGGTTAGAGTATCGCTTTCATACGGCGGGAGTCATTGGTTCAAATCCAATAGTAGGTAGAACTTATTAGATACCCTGGTCAATGGTATCTAAGGTATCTAATAAGTAATTTTATTTTAGTAATATTTTTTTTGTATCTTTTTTATTGATTTTCTTTTTCCTTACATCAAAATCTGATTGTTCTTTATTGTATTTACTCAGCAGAATCAAGTCAAATAAAACAACCAGGGTGTATAAATCGATGATTATTCGGACGCACCGACTGGTTAGGAAATAGCATTGATAGCCTCTACTCGTGTCCTAGCCCGTCGGAGAGCTAGATTTGCCTCAATTGTTTGTCTCTTTCCTTCAGCTTTTCTCAAAGCAGCTTCTGCTATTTCAAGAGTTTGCTGAGCTTCTTGTGGATCAATGTCACCACTTTTCTCTGCATCATTTACTAAAACAGTGATCTCATTATTACCTATTCTAGCAAAACCACCCATCAAAGCCATCGTTAGCCACTGGTCGTTAAGGCGTATTCTCAAAATACCTATATCTACTGCTGTGGCAATAGGAGCGTGATTTGGTAATACGCCAATTTGTCCACTATTAGTAGATAAAATGATTTCTTTCACTTCTGAATCCCAAACGATTCGATTAGGGGTCAGTACACAAAGATTTAAGGTCATTT